AATTATAATAAATATTGGGTAGAAAGAATTAACATATAATTTATATATATATATAAAATAATTAATAGTGTATATAAAATAATTAATAGTGTATATAAAATAATTAATAGTGTATATAAAATAATTAATAGTGTATATAAAATAATTAATAGTGTATATAAAATAATTAATAGTGTATATACTAAAATACTAATAGTGTATATACTAAAATACTAATAGTGTATATACTAAAATACTAATAGTGTATATCTAAAATACTAATAGTGTATATCTAAAATACTAATAGTATATATACTAAAATACTAATAGTATATATACTAAAATACTAATAGTATATATACTAAAATACTAATAGTATATATACTAAAATACTAATAGTATATATACTAAAATACTAATAGTATATATTAAAATACTAATAATTATTAGTAAATGGAATATTAAATCTCACTTGCTTCCCAGGAGAGATATGATATAACTGTTTGGAGGGGTCTACCCATCTCGAGATTTTCCTGTTTTCGGGGGTTTTCAGGAATGAATAAAAGTTTACGAGTTTAGGGGGGTAGGGGGGTTTTACCCGCAAAAGCCGAGGTAAAGCTTTCTTAATCAAACCAGGGGAGACTATCACTTACTTATGCTCTTGAAATCAATTATGTAATTCTTCTATATATATCTTAAATCATGAATAATATTCATTTACTCCAAGAAAATGTGCAACCTTGTCTTTTAACCTTCGCGCTGCACTCTGTAATGTAAATGAAGGGAGAAAAAAAAAAGAAGAACCAATGACCATTAGAAAGAACGCTCGGCATGTGGGGTCACGGGGCTCTAGTACTCCACCATCGTGATGTAAGTGTCGATGAAAGAGTGAGGAATGATTTCAATTAATGACCCTGAAGTAGGAACCAAATGCCAGTAATAATTCACTGTGTGCTACCCCCACAAATAGTGATCCCTGACTATCATGTAGAGATAAACGACAGAGCTGAATGCGAAGCATGTCATCCCTGTCCGTATCGTATTGTCTAATGGTCGAGTAGTTGAGTAACGGTATATATGATTAATATAAATCTGGGCCAGGTCTTAACTTGGTGTGAGGTTACTTAGTTGGGTAATTTCTATTATTAGGCAGTTTTGTTGAATTTTAATTAAATATATTTTGTATTCTTGAAAGATTGTTGATGAATGAATGGTCTAATTCAATTAATGGTGATTATACATATCTATGTCCTAAAGAATTACATATATGCATTATATCTATATATGCTATTAGTACATACATGTATTTAAAAACAAAGAGTAGTTAAACTTAGAATCTTAGCTTTGGGAGCTAAGGGTGGGGGTTAAAATCCCCCTTCTTTGAGCACTAGGGAGGGGTTTAACCTCCGGCGTCCGACTTACAAGGCCGGCGCTCTGGCGCTGAGCTACTGGTGCAGTTCAGTAAGAGTTTGTTTTCTAGTCATCCTACAATAGGAAATAGGACTAGGAAGAGGGAAAAGTATAGTACTGAGGCAATTTGCCCAATAATAATATAAGGATGTTCTACTGGTATGCCTCCAATTCAGGTAAGGATTGCTACGTCTGCAACTAGTGTTCAGAATAATAGTTGGGAAAATGGGCGAAAGGTGAGGCTGCGATGTTTAGAGGTATGAAGAAAGGGCACTAGTATTAAGATTAAGATAGAGGCTAGTAGTGCTATAACTCCCCCAAGTTTATTGGGAATGGAGCGTAAGATGGCATAGGCAAATAAGAAGTACCACTCGGGTTTGATATGGGGTGGAGTTATTAAGGGGTTTGCGGGGATGAAGTTGTCAGGGTCTCCTAGATAGTTAGGTAAAAATAGTGCTAGACAGGTTAGGGAAATTAGTATGAGGGCAAATCCTAGTAAGTCTTTGTAAGTGAAGTAGGGGTGAAATGGGATTTTATCTGCATTAGAGTTAAGGCCCAATGGGTTATTGGCTCCTGTTTGGTGTAGAAAGAGTAGGTGAACTAGGGTGACGGCCAAGATAATGAAGGGTAGCAGAAAGTGAAAGGCAAAAAATCGTGTTAGGGTTGCATTATCAACTGAAAAGCCTCCCCAGATTCATTGTACTAAATCCCCGCCAATGTAAGGGATAGCAGAGAGGAGATTTGTAATTACGGTTGCTCCTCAGAAAGATATTTGTCCTCATGGAAGTACATAGCCCACGAAGGCGGTTATTATTACTAGGAGAAATAGGACTACTCCAATATTTCATGTTTCTTTAAATAAGTATGAGCCGTAGTAGAGTCCCCGTCCGATGTGCAGGTACAAACAAATGAAGAAAAAAGAGGCCCCGTTGGCGTGAAGATTTCGGATAAGTCACCCAAAATTTACATCTCGGCAGATGTGTGCCACGGATGAAAAGGCTGTGGCGATATCAGAGGTATAGTGTATAGCTAAAAATAGTCCTGTAATAATTTGAGCAATAAGACATAAGCCCAGAAGAGAGCCGAAGTTTCATCAGGCAGAAATGTTTGAAGGGGCAGGTAAATCCACTAGTGCATGGTTTGCAATTTTAAGTAGGGGATGCGTTTTTCGTAGGCTGGCCATTAAGGGTTTCTGTAGTTGAAGTGCAACGTTGGTTTTTCAAGCCATTAGTCTTGGTTAAAGTCCAGGCGGGAATTATGTGTTGAATAGTATTATTACTTATGCAGGGACTATTATTGGGGCTAGTGGTAGTGGCTTCTAATCCATCACCGTATTTTGCGGCGCTGGGGTTGGTGGTAGTTTCTGGTGCTGGCTGTGGCTTAATAATTATGTGTGGAGGAACTTTCTTGTCCTTGGTTCTTTTTCTTATCTATTTGGGGGGGATATTGGTCGTATTTGCTTATTCTTCTGCTTTAGCTTCTGAACAGTTCCCTGAGACATTAGGGAGTCCTCGGGTGGTGGTGAATTTTTTAGTATACCTTGGGTGCTTGGCTGTAGGGGCAGGAATATTAAAAGGGGAGTGGTTAGGAAGTCCGGGGGTTGCTGTTGGAGGAGTTGTTGAGGTGTCAGTGTTGCGGGGGGATTTAGGGGGTGTGTCGGTAATATATTCTTCGGGGGGAGGCTTGTTAGTTGTGGGGGCTTGGGCGCTCCTGTTAACACTATTTGTTGTGCTAGAGGTAGTGCGTGGGTCAAGTTTAGGGGCATTGCGAGCAGTTTAAAAAGTAAGAAGAATTAGTATCATAAAGAGTGTAACAAAGAATGTAGCTAAAAAGGTCTTGATTAGTCCTCGTTGGGTATTACTAATTGTGGTAATTAGAGGGAGGTTTATAGTTGAGATTGCTTTAGGTCCAGACTTTTCAAGTCAAGTTTGGTCAAGTAGTTGTGTGGCGAGGTATTGGCCTATAATAAGGCTGAGTTTGGGAAAACCTCGGTGGAAAATTGAAGGGAAGAACCCTAGTATGTTGGAAAAATTATGGGTGGGAAGCAGTGGATAAGGTTTAAATTGTTTACTTGTTAGTTGAGATAGTTCTAGAGCTGTAATTAACCCCAGAATTGTAACCAAGAGGGCTGCTATTTTTAGGAGAAGGGGCATGGTCATGACTTGTGTTTTTGGAACAATGATATTAGAGGTGATAAGAAGGCCAGCAATAATGCTTCCTCAGGCTAGGCGTTTAATAGAGCTTATTAATTTTGAGTTATTTTCATTGATGGGGGAAAAGGAAGAGAATCGAGGGTGTCCTATATTAACAAAGAAGATGATACGCATGCTATAGACGGCGGTGAAAGTGGTGGCGAGAAGTGTAAGAGTGAGGGCTCAGGCGTTAAGTTGAGAGGTGTTAAGGGCTTCAATGATAGCATCTTTTGAGAAAAATCCGGCTAGGAAGGGAGTGCCTGCTAAGGCGAGGCTTCCTACTGTGAGACAGGAAGAGGTGAAAGGGGCTAATTTATGTATACCGCCTATTTTTCGGATATCCTGTTCGTCATTAAGGCTATGGATAATTGAGCCAGCACAAAGGAATAATATTGCTTTAAAAAAGGCGTGAGTACAAATGTGTAAAAATGCTAGCTGGGGTTGATTGAGGCCAATAGCTACTATTATTAGTCCTAGCTGGCTTGATGTGGAAAAAGCAACAATTTTTTTGATGTCATTTTGTGTTAAGGCGCAGATAGCTGTAAAAAGAGTGGTTAAGGCCCCTAGACAAAGGCATGTAGTGAGGGCAAAGGAATTATTTTCTATAAGGGGGCTTATTCGAATTAGAAGGAAGATACCTGCTACAACTATTGTGCTTGAATGAAGTAAGGCGGAAACTGGGGTGGGGCCTTCCATGGCAGAGGGTAGTCATGGATGTAGACCAAATTGGGCTGATTTAGCTGCGGCAGCGATGATTAGCCCTAAAAGGGGTAGGGTTAGGTCTAACTGCAGTTGGTTAGAGGCAATAAACACTTGTTGAAGATTTCATGAGTTAAGATTAATAGCTATTCATGCCATAGTAAAGATTAGGCCGATGTCCCCAACTCGATTATAGATGACTGCTTGCAAAGCAGCTGTATTAGCGTCGTTTCGACCAGACCACCAGCTAATGAGCAAAAAAGACATAATTCCAACTCCTTCTCAGCCAATAAAGATTTGAAATATGTTGTTAGCGGAAACAAGAATTAGTATAGAAATAAGGAATACTAGGAGTTGTTTGTAAAATTTATCTATATCGGGGGCGCTGTGAAAATAATATGCTACAAAGTCTATGATAGATCAAGATACATATAGAGCGATGGGTATAAAAACAATAGAACATAAGTCGAATTTAAAGGCAACACCAGTAGTATCAAAACAAAATTTACCCGTTCAGAAATAGTTAATTGAAATCTCTTCTAACCCTTGTGACAAGAATGATGCGAGGGGAATAAGGCTAACGAAAAAGGCATATTTGAGGCAAGTATTAACGTGGAAGATGGGCCAGTGACTTGTCTTTAGGGTTGAGTTGGAATATGAGAGTAGGGGGAATAGAAGAAGTAAAAAGATAGTCATAGTGATTGACATTATTATAACTGGTGTTATTAACATAGCTTTTACTTGGAGTTGCACCAAGAGTCTTTGGTTCCTAAGACCAATAGATAGCTGTTATCCTTTAAAAGCTTCGAGGGAGCATCGGAATTCAACCGAGGGCACAAGGGGTAGCAGCCTTTGTTGCTTGCAAGCCTCCTTCGGTGGACAAAGGGGGTTTAACCTTTATCTTTAGAACCACAATCTAATATTTTATTTAAAACTATGTCTACAGGTGGCTCAACCCAAGATTAGTTGAGGGCTTGTAATTAGGAGTAGTAAAGGAAGAAGGTGGAGGGTAATTAGTAGATGTTCTCGTGTGTGAGAGGGGTCTAGTGAAATAAGGTGGCTCGGCATATGCCCTCGTTGTGTCATAATGAACATGTATAGTGAGTAACTGGCTGTAATTAAAGTGCCCGAGCCTGTTAGAATGATGGTTCATGGGGATCATGATAAAAGGGATGAGATAATTATTAGTTCTCCTATTAGGTTAGGCAGGGGTGGGAGGGCGAGGTTGGCAAGGCTGGCTAGGAACCATGAGGCGGACATTAATGGGAATGCTATTTGTATTCCTCGGGCCAGTACTATTGTTCGGCTATGTGTTCGTTCATAATTTGTATTGGCTAGGCAGAATAGGGCTGATGATGTAAGTCCATGGGCAATTATAAGAACAAGGGCACCTGTGAAACCTCAGGTAGTTTGAATTAGGATTCCGCCTGCAACTAATCCCATATGGCCTACTGAAGAATAGGCGATAAGGGACTTCAGGTCAGTTTGTCGAAGGCATATTGAGCCTGTTATTACTACCCCCCATAAGGCTAAAATAATAAAAGGGTAGTGTAGTTCTTTGGTTAGGGGCTCAAGGATAGTTATTATTCGTATTATTCCGTACCCTCCCAGCTTTAGGAGGACGGCAGCTAAAATTATTGACCCTGCAATAGGAGCCTCTACGTGGGCTTTGGGTAATCATAGGTGTACTCCGTAAAGGGGTATTTTGACTAAGAAGGCTAAAAGGCAGCCGGCCCATCATATTTTGTCGGCAATAGACACAAGAGGTGCAGTAGGGGAGTATTGAAGTGTGAGTAGAGATAGAGTGCCCGTGTAGTTTTGCAGTAGTAATAGGGCAACTAGTAAGGGCAGGGAGCCTGCAAGGGTATAGAATAAAAAGTATGTCCCTGCATTAAGTCGTTCTGCTTGATTTCCTCAGCGAGTAATAATTATCAGAGTAGGAATAAGGGTGGCTTCAAATATAATGTAGAAAAGTATAACTTCTGTGGCGGAAAAGGCCACAATTAAAAAAGTTTGTAGGGAAATTAGGAGAGTAATATAAACTCGTTGGCGGTTTTCTGGTTCGCAGGCTGTATGTTTTTGGCTAGCGAGAATTATGAGAGGGAGTAGCCAACAAGTTAAAACTATTAGAGGAGAGGAGAGGGGGTCTAGAGCTATTGTATGGCTTAAGCTTTTTCAGCCTGTCCCTGAGGAATTGTTTAGTCAAATCAGGCTGGCAGTGGCGATCATGAGGCTGTGACAAAGAGTTAAAGGTCACAAGTTTTTAGGTTTAGTTAGTCATGTGGTAGGAATAAGCATAATTGTTGGGATAATAATTTTTAACATTGAAGGAGGGAGAGGTTTTGGAGGTGGTCGGAACTATGGGTGCGAGCTGTGGCCACGAGAAGGGCTAAACCTGCGCTAGCTTCACATGCGGAGAAGGCAAGTAGAAGGAGGGGGCCTGATGAAAAATTAATTGAGGAAAGTTCGAAGGTTCACAGGGAAAAAGCAAGAAATAGAGACAGTATTATACCTTCCAGGCATAGGAGTGCGGAGAGTAGGTGGGTTCGGTGAAATGCTAGTCCGGCTAGTCCAAGTAAAAAGGCGGCGGAAAATGTGAAATGCAGGGGGTTCATTAGGTGATTACGGACTTTAACCGCAAGTTTTTGAGCCGAAATCAAAGATTTTAATTAAAATAATCGCCTATTCAGCCCACTCTAGTCCTCCTTGTATTCACTCGTAGATTAGGCCCAGGGTTAGTAAAGTGAGTACAAGGACGGCTCAAAGAAAGGTGTTAAGTGGAAGTGGTAGTTGATCCCCTCAGGGAAGGGGGAGTAGTAGGGCAATTTCTAGGTCAAAGAGCAAAAAAAGAATAGCGATTAGAAAGAATCGTATAGAAAAAGGCAGACGGGCTGATCCTAGGGGGTCGAAACCACACTCGTAAGGGGATAATTTTTCTTGGTCGGGGCTTATTAGAGGTAACCAAAATGAAATAATGGCAAGGATAGTTGATAAAATTATGGTAATAAAAATTACAGTTGAGATCAAGTTCATTATTTTCCCTTGGAATTTAACCAAGACCAGGTGATTGGAAGTCACTTATACTTATTTAGTACTAGAAAAATATGAGCCTCATCAGTAGATAGAAATGTAAAGGAAAAGCCACACAACGTCTACGAAATGCCAGTATCAAGCAGCTGCTTCGAACCCGAAGTGGTGTTCTGTTGTGAAATGATAATTAATATGGCGAAGAAGACAAACGGCTAGGAAAGTTGTGCCAATAATTACGTGTAGCCCATGAAATCCTGTTGCAACAAAAAAGGTTGACCCATAGATTCCGTCAGCAATAGTAAAAGGGGCCTCATAGTACTCTAGGGCCTGTAGCAGCGTGAAGTAGCCACCTAGTAGAATTGTAAGTGTCAGGGATTGTATTGCTTGTTTTCGTTCCCCCTCTATAATACTGTGGTGTGCCCATGTTACAGTTACTCCGGATGATAAGAGAACTGCCGTATTAAGAAGAGGTACGCTGAAGGGGTCTAGTGGTGTAATACCGGTTGGGGGTCAACATCCTCCAATTTCTGGGGTGGGGGCTAAACTAGAGTGGAAGAAAGCTCAAAAAAAGCCTAGAAAGAAGAAGACTTCTGATGTAATGAAGAGAATTATACCGTAGCGAAGCCCTTTTTGGACGGGAGGGGTGTGGTGTCCTTGGTAGGTACTTTCTCGAACGATATCTCGTCATCACTGATACATTGTTAGTAGAAGAAGGGTTGTGCCTACAACGATAAGAGTAGTTAAGTTGTAATGAAACCAGACGGCGAGCCCCGAGGTTATTATTAAGGCAGCGATTGCCCCGGATAGGGGTCAGGGACTTGGGTCAACTATATGATATGCGTGTGCTTGGCGAGCCATTAAACGTTTTCCTGTAAGTAAAGGCTTATTAATAGTACAAATACGTATGCCTGAATCATGGCTACAGCAACTTCTAAAATGGTTAATAGAAGAAGAACGGCGGTGGTTAAGATTGCAAGGGTAGGTGCGAGGGTCAGTATAACGAAGCAGGCAGAAGCAATTAGTTGTATGAGTAGGTGACCGGCTGTTAAGTTGGCTGTAAGTCGTACTCCAAGAGCAAGTGGGCGAATAAATAGACTGATTGTTTCGATAATGATAAGGACTGGAATAAGGGGGACAGGGGTGCCTTCTGGAAGGAGGTGCCCTAGGGCGGCTGTAGGTTGGTTACGAAGCCCCATAAGAACTGTGGCTAATCATAGGGGCACGGCTAGCCCTAAATTTACTGACAGCTGTGTTGTTGGAGTGAAGGTGTACGGAAGCAGTCCTAGTATGTTTAGGGAAATAAGAAAGATTATTAGGGAAGTGAGAATTAGTGCTCACTTGTGCCCGGGCCGATTAATAGGGGTGAACATTTGGAATGTAAAGTATCGCGTAAATCAGGCTTTTAATGTTAGAGTTCGGTTATTAAGTCATCGGGACCCTGGGCGGGGTAAAAACATTCAGGGTATTACGAGGGCAATTGCAAATAGTGGCACTCCAAGGAGTGCAGGGCTTATAAATTGGTCAAATAGGCTTAGGGTCATAATCAGGCTCAGGAGGTTGTGTTTGGTACATGTGCACTTTGGTGAGCTGGGCTGTTACAGTAAGTGTGTGCAAGTACTTTTGGTACAATAAGAATAAGAAGAACAATTCAGCAGGAAACTAGTATAATGAACCAGGGGGTTGGGTTTAATTGAGGCATATCGTTAGGGGTGGTTGGGAAGCACCAATCTTTAGCTTAAAAGGCTAACGCTAAGAACCCTTTTAGCTTCCTAGCGAAGCATCTTCAAGCATAAGTGTAGATCAATCTTGGAAATATTTTAAGGGGACTGCCTCTACTACAATGGGTATAAAGCTGTGGTTGGCCCCACAGATTTCAGAACATTGACCATAAAACACCCCTGGGCGAGAAGCGACAAAGGCTGTTTGGTTTAAACGCCCTGGTACTGCATCTATTTTGACGCCGAGGGAAGGTACAGCCCATGAGTGAATAACATCTTCTGCGGTAACTAAAACTCGTACTGGGGCCTCAGTAGGGACAATTATGCGGTGGTCTACTTCAAGTAGGCGGAACTGGCCAGGGATTAAGTCTTGGGTGGGGACTATGTATGAGTCGAAGGTAATTTCTTTGTAGTCTGTATATTCGTAACTTCAGTATCACTGGTGTCCAATAGCTTTAATTGTTAGGTGAGGGCTACCGACTTCATCTATAAGGTATAGGATTCGAAGCGAAGGGAGGGCAATTAAGATAAGAATAGCTGCTGGGAGAATAGTTCAGATAATTTCGACTTCTTGTGAGTCAAGAATATACATATTAGTTAAGCCGGTAGTTACCATAGCAATTATAATGTAAAGTACAAGGGTGCTAATAAGAATAACAATTATAAGGGCGTGGTCGTGAAAGTGAATTAATTCTTCTATAACAGGGGATGCTGCATCTTGAAATCCTAGTTGTGATGGGTGTGCCATATATAAGATGCGCAGGATTTTAACCTGCAATTTTGCCTTGACAAGGCAGGGTAATATATTATACTAGCATCTTATAAAGAAAGTGACAGAGCGGTTATGTGTCCGGCTTGAAACCGGGGTATGGGGGTTCGACTCCTCCTTTTCTCGTTAGTGAGAGGTCTGTACTTGAACAAAGGCTGGCTCCTCAAATGTATGGTAAGGAGGGGGACAGCCATGTAGTCATTCAATATTAGTTTCACCTAGTACAACTGATAGTACTTCCCGTTTAGCGGCGAAAGCCTCCCAAATAATAAAAATAAATATAATTACAGCAGTTAGTGAAATAAGAGAACCTATGGAAGACACCACGTTTCATAAGGTGTAGGCATCGGGGTAGTCTGAGTATCGTCGAGGCATTCCGGCTAGCCCTAGGAAGTGTTGTGGGAAGAAGGTTAAGTTTACTCCTACAAATATTACACCAAAGTGGGCTTTCGTTCATGCGTTGTGAAGGGTGTAGCCTGTAAATAAGGGGAACCAGTGAATGAACCCTGCTATGATGGCAAAGACTGCCCCCATTGAAAGAACATAGTGGAAATGAGCTACGACATAGTATGTATCATGAAGAACAATATCAAGAGATGAGTTGGCTAGTACAATTCCTGTTAGTCCTCCAATAGTAAAAAGGAAAATAAACCCTAAGGCTCAGAGTAGAGGAGTCTCTCATTTAATAGTACCTCCATGTAGGGTGGCTAGTCAGCTAAAAACTTTTACTCCTGTAGGAATAGCAATAATTATTGTAGCAGATGTGAAGTAAGCACGAGTATCAACATCTATGCCTACAGTAAATATATGATGGGCCCAGACAATAAATCCAAGAAGTCCAATAGCCATTATAGCTCATACCATTCCTATGTATCCAAAGGGTTCTTTTTTACTTGCGTAATATGCAACAATGTGAGAAATTATACCAAACCCTGGAAGAATTAAAATATATACTTCAGGGTGACCAAAAAACCAGAATAGGTGTTGGTATAGGATAGGGTCCCCTCCCCCTGCGGGGTCAAAGAAGGTGGTGTTTAGGTTTCGGTCGGTTAGTAGTATGGTAATACCGGCGGCAAGTACAGGAAGAGAGAGTAACAGAAGGACTGCCGTAATTAGAACGGACCAAACAAAGAGGGGTGTCTGATACTGCGAAGTAGCGGGGGGCTTCATATTTAAAATTGTAGTAATAAAATTAATAGCCCCAAGAATTGACGAGATTCCGGCTAGATGAAGGGAGAAGATTGTTAGATCAACGGATGCTCCTGCATGTGCTAAGTTGCCTGCTAGAGGGGGGTATACCGTTCATCCTGTTCCGGCCCCTGCTTCAACTCCAGAGGAGGCTAGAAGAAGAAGAAAGGAGGGGGGGAGAAGTCAGAAGCTTATGTTATTCATTCGTGGGAATGCTATATCCGGGGCCCCAATTATGAGAGGAACTAGTCAGTTTCCAAAACCCCCAATCATAATAGGCATCACTATAAAGAAAATTATTACAAAGGCGTGAGCGGTTACGATTACGTTATAAATTTGGTCATCCCCCAGTAAGGCTCCGGGCTGGCTTAATTCCGCCCGAATAAGAAGGCTTAGGGCAGTTCCAACTATCCCGGCCCAGGCACCAAATACAAGATATAGGGTACCAATGTCTTTATGGTTTGTTGAGAAAAATCATCGTGTAATTGTCACAGGTAAAATGGCTGAGTGTTTAAGCGGTGGATTGTAGCCCCACATAGAGAGGTTTGACTCCTCTTTTTACCAGGCTCCGAGGTGTCAACACACTTGATTGCAAATCAAGAGTAGCAGAGTAAAGTTTGCCGGGGCTTTCCCCGCCTTTTGCTAAAGGCCGGCGGGGAAAGACTAGATGGATGCTCGCTGGTTTGGGCGCTTAGCTGTTAACTAAGATTTTGTAGGATCGAGGCCTTCTCATCTAGAAAGGCTTTAGCTTAATTAAAGTGTCTGTTTTGCATACAGAAGATGTGGGTTAATGTCTCGCAAGTCTTATTCAGAGGCTGGGAGGTTTTCACTCCCGTTGAGGACTTTGAAGGTCCTAGGTTTGGTAATGCTATCCTAAGCCTCTAGTTAGGTTAAATAAGAGTTGTTATACTTGGGGCTAGAGGTAGAAGAAGAATTGATAAAAGTATAAAAATGGGTAGGGGGAAGGGGGCTTTATTGGGGAGCGTTCGTCAGTTGATAGTTTGAGGGGTCGGGGCTGGGGAGAAAGTAAATGCTGTGGCATAAGATACCCGTAGGTAGAAGTAAAGGCTTAAAAGAGCCCCTATAGCTGCGATGGTGGCGGTCAAGGGTAACCCTTGTTTGGTTAGTTCTTGGAGAATTATTCATTTGGGAAGGAACCCTGAGAGTGGGGGGAGGCCTGCTAGGGAAAGAAGAACCAAAGGGAATAAAGCAGAAATCAGGGGTGCCTTAGTTCATGAACTTGCAAGGGCATTTAGAGAAAAGACGTTGGCTATATGTAGGGTTAAAAATGCTGCTGTAGTAATCAGTAAATATATTAATAGGGCGAGAATGGTTAGAGCGGGCGAAAATTGAATAATTAGTATCATTCAGCCTAAGTGGGCGATTGAAGAATAGGCTAGAATTTTTCGTAGCTGGGTTTGATTAAGACCACCCCATCCTCCCACTAGAATGGAGACAAGAGCCAGGTAAGTAAGGATTATCTGGTTCTGGAGAGGAAGTTGAAGGAGTAAGATGAATGGGGCTAGCTTTTGCCAGGTCGATAGAATGAGGCCAGTAATAAGGTCTAGGCCTTGTAGTACTTCGGGAAGTCAGGTGTGTAGGGGAGCTACACCTAGCTTTAGGGAAAGTGCTATAACAATCATTAGTATGGGGAAGGGGTGAGTTGTTGATGAAACGTCTCACTGTCCAGTTATTCATGCGTTTGTAGTGCTGGCAAAAAGAAGAGTGGCGGCGGCTGTTGCTTGAACTAGAAAGTATTTGGTAGTTGCTTCTACTGCCCGGGGGTGGTGAAGAGTGGATATAATTGGAATGATAGCAAGGGTATTAATTTCCAACCCTATTCAAGCGAGCAGTCAGTGTGAACTAGAAAATGTTAGCATAGTGCCTATTCCTAGAGTAAATAAAAATAATGAAATAACGTAAGGGTTCATTAGTAAAGGCGGGAGTTTAACCTGCATGTTTGGGGTATGGGCCCAAAAGCTTAACGTTAGCTGACCTTACTATGGGCGACCTATAATAATAGATGTTCTAGGGGGATGAGGGGACTTTAACCCCTATAGTTCACTCTATCAAAGTGGCCCTTTAGTTCAGGCACAGCCCCAGAGCTAGGCAAACTTAGGATGTAGGAAGTGGTGTAGTGGAAGCACTAAGAGTTTTGATCTCTTGAGGTAGGGTTCGAACCCCTTCTTTCTAGGAAGATAAGTTTATGTCAGGATTGGGGGAAGCCCGGCAAAGGCCAGGGGAAGTGATAAGTGTCAAATAACTATGGCAATCGTAAGAGGTAGGAAGTTTTTTCAGATGAGGTGTATTAATTGGTCATATCGAAAGCGGGGGTATGAGGCTCGCACTCATAGAAATAGGGCGGAAAGAAAAGCTGCTTTGGTTATAAGGGAAGCAGCTGTAGCTATTGGGAAGTGAGGAAAGTGGGAGGCTCCAAAGAAGAGGGTCGCTGAGAGTGTATTTATTAGTAAGATATTAGCATACTCCGCCAAAAAAAATAAGGCGAAAGGTCCCCCAGCGTACTCGACGTTAAAGCCAGATACAAGCTCTGACTCTCCTTCTGTTAGGTCAAAAGGGGCCCGGTTTGTCTCAGCCAAGGTAGAAATATATCATATTGCGGCTAGAGGTCAGGCAGGGAATAGTAGTCAAATGGCTTCTTGTGCTACACTAAAGGTTTGTAGTGTAAATCCTCCAGTAAATATGATTGCGCTTAAAAGAATTAGGCCTAGGCTTACTTCGTATGAAATTGTTTGAGCAACAGCTCGTAGTGCTCCAATAAGGGCATATTTTGAATTTGATGCTCAGCCAGACCCAAGGATGGAATAGACGGCTAGACTAGATAGTGCTAAGATGAAGAGAATGCTAAGATTGAGGTCTGTTACTGGGTAGGGGGCAGGGATGGGGGCTCATAAGGTAAGTGCAAGTGTTAAGGCTAGCATGGGGGCTAGAAGAAAGAGGATCGGCGAGGAGGAGGAGGGTCGTACTGGTTCTTTAATAAATAATTTGATACCATCAGCAATGGGTTGTAGTAGTCCGTAAGGTCCCACTACATTTGGACCTTTTCGAAGTTGCATATATCCCAATACTTTTCGTTCAATTAGGGTAAGGAAAGCAACTGCTAAGAGTACAGGGATAATGTAGGCTAATGGGTTAATAATGTGAGTAGTAATTGTGGTAAGCATAGTTAGGGGAAGGAGTTGAACCTCCGTTTAGAGGGTTTAATTCTCTTGCATTATTCCGGGCTCTGCCACCTTAACATAACCTTTTTCTCGGTTTGGTAGGTGTGCCCCCTTACCTTTTTTATTGGGTTTCAATAGGTAGGGGAGAGGCTTACTTTAAGCATAGGCCCCCACTTCTCGGTCCTTTCGTACTAGAAAAGTGCACTATCATAGATAGAAACTGACCTGGATTTCTCCGGTCTGAACTCAGATCACGTAGGACTTTAATCGTTGAACAAACGAACCCTTAATAGCGGCTGCACCATTAGGAGGTCCTGATCCAACATCGAGGTCGTAAACCCCCTTGTCGATGTGAGCTCTAAAAGAGGATTGCGCTGTTATCCCTAGGGTAACTGGGTCCGTTGATCGGCATAGCCGGATCTTTTGGTCAGATTTTCTGGATCTTGGGCCTGTGGGCCTCATTTCAGGGTAAGTCCCGTTCCACGCGGGGGTTTTGTTGTTCTCCGCGGTCGCCCCAACCAAAGACAAATAAGTAGGGCCCGTCTTGTTTTTTCCATTTATTTTAGGAGTCTTAACACGGTCTTCTTTGGTGTCTAAAGCTCCATAGGGTCTTCTCGTCTTATGCGTTGATGCCCGCTTCTGCACGGGCAGATCAATTTCATTGACAGGAGAAAGGAGACAGCACAGCCCTCGTTATGCCATTCATACAGGTCTCTATTTAAAAGACAAGTGATTACGCTACCTTCGCACGGTCAGGGTACCGCGGCCGTTGAACTTTCGTCACAGGGCAGGCGGGACCTCTTATACTATTGGAGCAAGAGGCGATGTTTTTGGTAAACAGGCGAGGCCAATGTTTGCCGAGTTCCTTCTTTCTCTTTTTGTCTTTCCTGGGGCAGTCTTGTGTAAGGTTAACGCTAATGGTTGAGGGGTTTTCTAGATTTGCACTATTATTACTCAATTCCCTCTTTTGTTGGGGGCGTTAATTTTCAGGGGTTAGTCCGTTCTGATGTACACACCTGCAAGGAGAGGGCTTGAACCCTCTTATTACTCATGTTAGCATAATCTTTCCTATGGTTGCATAGGAGGGCCTAGTAAATGTAGGGGCTTTAGATGTTTTTGTCGGTATCATAGGTATATAACACTTAAGCTTTAACGCTTTTTATAGGGATGACTGCTTTTAGGCCCACCCGGATATATTTCCTTGTATGATATGATCTTTAGCCTTCTGTTAAAGTTGTGTCTTTATTCAAAGGGGCTGTCCCCCTTTTGAATATCTCTCTTAATGTCCTCTTGGCCTTGGAGTAGTTTAACTTTCTTTGGTTAAAGAAGTTAAGAGGATGAACTTAAATTCATTTCTTAGGCAACCAGCTATAACTGGGCTCGGTAGGTCTGTCACCTCTACTCGAAGCTCTTTCCACTCTTTTGCCACAGAGACGGATGCGCCCTATAATAGGCTGTCTTGGAGTAGCTCGCTCAGTTTCGGGGGCTCAGACTAAAGTAGTTTTGCCTGAGGGGTACTAGCTAATTCATGATGCAAAAGGTACGAGTACTAATCTCTGCTTTTTATGCCTTTAGTGGGCTTTTTCAGCTCTCTTTCAGCTTTCCCTTGCGGTACTGCTTCTATTGCGCCGTTGGACCTTTTCTGTCTCCCATACTAAGGTGGAAAAATGCTTTGTTTAAGTGGTATTTATGTCTTTGGGTTTATTAATTTTGGTTGTTGTTTGGGGGAGGTGGGCTAGCTTTAAGGGCTCAGGGTGACCCGATTTGCACGGGTATTTTCTCGGTGTAAGTGAGATGCTGTGCTATTTAGCTACACTCTGGGTTTTTCCAAGTACACCTTCCGGTACACTTACCATGTTACGACTTGCCTCCCCTTTATTTTTGGCTATCTTATTATTTATTTGTTTTGGGTTTTTGGGGAGAGTGACGGGCGGTGTGTGCGCGCTTCAGGGCCATTTTCAGGGGGGCGCTCTATTCTCCCCTTACTGCTAAATCCTCCTTCAGATGCTTATTTCAGTGCAACGTTCGTGTTTGCTAGGTTAGCAAATGTAGCCCATTTCTTCCCTCCTCGTAAGCTACACCTTGACCTGACGTATTAGGTTATACCAATTTTGCTTACTATTTTACCTTTACAGGGTAAGCTGACGACGGCGGTATATAGGCGGAAATAACAAGAGGGGGTGAGGTTGAACGGGGAATATCGATTCTAGAACAGGCTCCTCTAGGTGGTCTGAAGAACCGCCAAGTCCTTTGGGTTTTAAGCTAAAGCTCGTTGTTCCCTGGCGAAGGATGTGTAAAGTATCCTTTGTGTTTACGGCTGGGCATAGTAGGGTATCTAATCCTAGTTTGTTTCCCAGCTTTCGTGGGCTCATGATAATTAAAGCTACTTTCGTGGGGGTTCCTCTTACCCTCGGGGGCGTTTAACAGCCTTGAAGGTGTTTGGCTTTAGTAAGTAAGTCATTAACCACTCTTTACGCCGAATATTAGTCAACTTGGGCCTCTCGTATAACCGCGGTGGCTGGCACGAGTTTAACCGGCCCTTTTGATAATAACTAAGTCAAGTTTACACTTATTGCTTAATGTTTACTACTGCTGTTTACCCTTGGGGGTGTGGCTAAGCAAGACGTTTTGGGCTAACATGGGGTTGTGCCTTATGTCGGTTCCTCTTTCCCTTAGTGGGCAGGTAGGGCATTCTCACCGGGGTGCGGAGACTTGCATGTATAAATTTAATCAAAGATGACAGTAAAGCCAGGACCAAGCTTTTGTGCCAGTGAAGCTTTCTAGGGCTTACTCTTAACATCTTCAGTGTTATGCTTTATTTAAGCTACACTAGC